GTTGAAAGCCAAAAAACGTGAGCGCAACGCGCGAACCTTCGCCCTGACGCTTTTCGTTATAGGCTCGAAGCTATTTGACTTTGATTGAAGGGTATCGTCAGATACTGAAAACATCAAATTACTTTGGCTTTTGAAGCTTGTTTAGTAAAGTCACGCTTTTCATTTTGTGCAGAGTAGGTGCTTGCTGGGGCAGGGCACTCTTCATTCTTCATTCGAAACTAATGAATGTCGGGTCGAGGGTTTCTGCCTTGTTATCTTTAAGGTAGTTTGGTCAAACTCCCCCCCTTAAACGAGCACGGGGCTTAGTCAAGTAGAACCGGGTTGCGCTGCCTGATGCTCCGATCGAAAACAAATCTTTGGGGCCATGCCGGTACGACTGAATATGCGTTAGAAAGGTCAATCCCTCCCCTACGACACCAAAAAAACCGGGCCGAATAAGAGCCCGCCCGCTTCCATAGAAAAATATCGTGGCAACGTAGACTTAAGTGGTCATATTGGATCAAAGGGAACCATCACTTCTACGGCCGGCCTATATTGAAACTTGAATGCCGTGTCGTCCAGCGGAGCTGCAAAGAAGGTGACTCGCGCAGCCAGCTGACTCCGAAGAAATAGAAAAGAATAACCAAACCAACCCAGCTGGCTGGTCAATCTCAGAGATCTTATCGTCCGGCAAACCGGAGACGGACGACCACGGTCCCTACCTTACCAGCACCGAAGGTGTACTAATCAATGAACTTTCGAAACCTACTTTTTCTTTTCTGACAAAATCAACCAAGCTTAAGCGGTCACGACAACATCCAAAGGTAACCTTTTTATTCTTCAGTAGGGGGACAAGGAAGAGCACGTAAGAATGCCGACCACTACATAAGCCAAACGTGGCTGAGAGAACGCGAGCAGCACAAAGTCGCGGTTGGGCAGAGCTTGAAGAAGCGAGCCCCTATCAGAGAAAGCCATTGCGCGCTAGCCTAGCTAGCTAACGTTTTTCAGCTGGCTTTAGTTATGTTAGTTGTAGCGCGCTTTCCCTCCTTCTCTCACTTCGGAAAGATGACGCAGTATTTTCTTATGATGACCTGGTCGAGAGAGTACGATACATTGGTGTAAAAGATTGAGCGGGATCTGTGAGGTTGGTTATAGTAAGGCCCGGCCGTCAAGCTAAAGCTTGCCTCTATCATTAGTGAGGGCAGTCTCCGTTTCTGGATGTTGGGTATAGCCCTAATCTTCGGCCCGGGTTTTCTGTTGAGGGTAACGAAAAGCGAAGCTCGTCACTGGTAGGTGGTAGGTATATATTTTCTTTTCTGCTTAAGGTTGGAAGTTTTGAGGAAAGAGAGAACAACCTATTCTTTCAAAGATCAGAATAGTCTCTTTTTCCTGGTCCTATCGAAGCAGTCTTCCTTTCTTATAGAAAGGCACTTTCACATCTTCTTAACCCGAAATGGCTGAGTAAAGGATGGACATACGAAGAGCCCTTCGCGAGAGCTTCCTTTGCCTTTGATTGATAGAAGAATTCGGTGAGCGTCCTTCAATGCTTACTTTGTTAGTTGTTTAGCCTCCTTCATAGATGTGGAAGGGTGGCAGGATTCATTTCTCATAGACCGTAATCGTAATATCTTCCCCTTCTGGTAAAGACAGAGAAGTCGCGAGACTGGCGTTGGCGTCTGCCTTTATGTTCTGCCCCAAGGGGACATGTTCAATGTTGAAATATGCGAAGGTGTGTGCTAATTCGCTCGCTGCTGTATGATAGGGTAAGAGATGCGGTTTTCTAACTTCATAGACGCCGTTCCAATAAAAGTGAAGTAAAGATCTAAATAACCTTTAGTTGAATAACTTGACCAACCAGACAGGGAAAAAGCTAATTCATAGGATCACGGGCCCTATTCGTATGTCACCTGTAGCCCATGCCTACCCGGCTTACTTAAATAGAACCAATCAAACTCTTCGTTGGGAACTGCTCTCCCCTCTTCTCGATCAAGCTATCCGCCTATTCGAATGAAGAATAATATAATAAAGTCGATTATCATACACTGTAGTATGTAGAAAATGGATAGTTCTACATTCAAGGAAAGTGAAAGCCCGATTAGTTGCTTTTGAGAGAAGTGGTGACAGGCTTGTGATCTAGCCCGATCCATAATGGGGAAACTCGAGCTAAAGCAAATCTTTTAGGAACATAGCACATCAATCCTCTGTACCGATGGGACAGCAGGGAGATAGACCTCGTAGCTGGTGGGAAAAGGCCCTATTCTGAGGAAGAAGGGGAGACAGCCGATCGAGTCACCAAGCCTTAAGGCAAGAGATTGACGCAGCTTACCCCTTTCATACCCCAAGGAGTGGTAGTTATGGCATTTCATACCTTAGGGAGTACTTGCATTTTAGTCTTGCTGTCTTGCTCTTACTATGAAACCCATTTTGAAACTACCTTAAGGTGATAGCCGAGAGCCATGATAATCGTATTTTTTTCTGCTTTTTGATAAGCCTTCTAGAAGAAATAAAGATAAGACGGAAGATGTCTATCAATATATGTCTCACTGCTTTACTTTGTTTGCGTAGTAAATGGTTTTGACGTGAGAATCAGCTGCTATTAACAAAGAAGATCTGTCTGTAAGCTATTACCTTTCCTGGCTTGCTCTATAGAATATCCCGTGGTTAGCGTCCTTGCTTATAGGGTTGACTGATGAATACGAAAAAAAGTAAGTTTACTTGCTGGCTGAAAAGAGACTATAAGGGGTTCATAAGGTTATAGTCTCTTTTCTTGCAACTCTAGTCGAGGTTCTTCTATCACTGTAGTTTACTGCTCCTCAGTGCTATAGAAAGAAGGGGTCGGGTCGCCGGACTTGCTGAACATATACCCCGCAAAGAGCGAAGCTTCGTTCTTTCAACACTCGAACAAGACCTCTCAGCCTGTTGAGAAGGAAATCGCAGACGACTCTCAGGATAGACTTCCTTGGTTGCAGCAGCAGTTATGGATTAACGTATTTTTTTATAATAGAAAAAAACAAGTCTCGATTTTACAACTCGACAACGGGGCAAGGCTCGATATCGAGAGGAAAATAGATAAGAGGTCAGCTAGTTACGAGATCGTACTATGCTATAGTAATGAGACTGCCCTACCTCCTTCTACCCATGGACAACTACTAGACTGCCTCACTCAATCTATGCTCGTTTAGTCTAGATCTACGGAAACGCGCCTTGACTGACGGGCTTTTTCAGTATACATAACGTGTCTCCGCACCACTGCTCGGTTCCTTTCTCTAAACTAAAAAAAAAAGAGACCGAGTTGTGGACCGGGCGAGCACACCCTCAAAAGAAGATAGCCGGGGTCCTTAGGAAGGGAATGCGCCAGTACAATTAGGAAAGTCAGGTGTGACCAAAGTCTGTAAGATTGAGCCCCGAGAGCAATGCCGATCGAGAGAAAAAAAGAAAAATTCCTATTTCCTAAACTGATGACATCGAAAAAGAAGCTACTTTGACTTTATCAAAAATGTCCTTAGTCTTGCTAGGTAACTAAATAATCGATTTAGGTGTGGCAAGAAGAACCTTAAAAGGTAATTCCCTTACTGGATCGGAGTGCCGATTGAACAACTTTACTTTTCTAACTTTAATGACCGCGATCCAGCGCAGCATCGCTTACCACATCTCGTGGGATCATTATCCATTCGAATGTCTTTTTTATTAGCAACCCTCGATACAAATTTTTTGCGTAGGAAGAAAAAAGAGATCTTCTTATACAAGAGCAGAGTATCTCGAAAGAAGAAAACTTTATCTGCTTATTCGGGACCATAGACGAATGAATAAAGCCTTAGAGGACAGTCTTGTAAGCAACTCTTTCAATCCACCGGGAGTTGAGACTCACTAATGCTGGATTACTACGCCTTTCGGTAGCAAAACCCTTCACTAATAACCTGGCATAAAGCCGATGTCTCCAACACATACCAAGCCCGAATTTTCGTAAGTAAACTACTTAGTTAGAGGCGAGGTAGCCCAAGCGTGAAAGCCTTCCCTTTCTAAGCTTATGAGTCCGGTTTCGTTCGGCTAAAGCCTAACTTTCATTAACTGAATCTGCCTACTTTCATGCTCGAGCCTGACTTAAGTCAATTACTTGATCAACCACGTTAGAAGGAAGAGAAAGCTAGGTGCGTTTGGAAAAAGTAGAATGTCTCTTTATTCGGCCTCACTCCAATAGTTCAGTCGGGAGAGAGCGGCGTAGAGGAAAGATCGTCACTATTGGGGGATATCAATAATATGACGATTTGGCGTATGACTATTACCGTTACTGTATTGCTAAGAGTTGCCGGCGAAGGCGAAGGGGAGAGAGATTTTCACTCTTGAGAGATCCTTTGAATACGACCAGGGGGATAGAAGCCCACGGAGCGGTATGCTAAGCCGGAAAGGGAGAGAGTTGAGTTAGATCCAATGCCATGGATTCTGTTGGAGGAAGATCCGCAGGAGAGAGAATTGCTTTTGTTGAAGAAGCTTAAAATAAGCTCTTGCTCACCGCCTACGGCCCCTCGACCTGAAAGACGATTCACTCGATCACACCTCACTCTTCTTCCCTTTCCCCGAGTTGAGGACATTCATTGGCTGCGAGTTTAAGGATCGAACATCAACAACGGCAGTAACTTCACTAACAACTAGAATGATAGGGCTTAAGGAAACTGCAAAGACTATAGGGATTGGAATAATTGCAACATCTTCACTGACGCCGTTTAGTTATTCGGGGTAAGAATTCCCACTAGATAAGACGGGAATTGAGTTATGATTGATTCAAATCTGGTATGTAGTAAAAAGAGTCTCAATCGACTGACACCTTCACTCAAAATTCCTAAAAGAAAGAAAAAGGTGCATGCCGCACTCACGAGGGCTTAATTACATTACCTAGGGCTTCTACCATTTTATGAATTAGTCATCGCTCTCGCTCGTAGGCCTACCTATTCTACCCACACATAGCAATATAGGGAAGGAGGGAGTTCTCCCACTAGAATCTAAAACAATTCTAAAGTGCTCTCCCGCATTGCATTAAGGACAGAACAATTAGCCTTTCTTCCCTTGCTTTCAACTTCATCTTAGGCTGAAGGCATTGAAGACTTGACTGAATATAAGGCTGACGGGGAAAAAAGAGACTAAGCCCTGGTAAAGAGATTCTATTATAAGGCATTTACCATAGCTTCAAAAGTAGCTAAGCGCGTCGAAGCTATCTAGAGACTTTATGGCTGATGGGAAATGGCCTTCTATTGGTCTTCTTCTTCCTTGCTTTCAACTCTGTATCAGGTCTCCCGTCTAACTAAAAATAGAATCGGAAACTTCTTTTCTTTCTTACCTTTCAATGGCATTGACTCAGAAGGAGTTGATGAAATAGTATCTTACCGGATCCGGAGAAAGGATTTGATGAAATAGGCAGTTCCCAGGGGAAGAGAATCTATGGGTGTAGCAGCTATAGGGTTATTGGTTTAGTTACGCTTGTTCGAAGTTCCATTTGATCCGGATAAAGTAGAAGAATCTCTTCTACGGTTGCTTTCCTCCCCTGTAACTTAAGAAGCCTACTTAGACGACTTTCTTCTAATTCTCATGACAGGATGGCAAGAAGAAGTTTATGCCTTTTTCCTGCTGCTATGGCAACAGCAATAGAATGCCTTTTTACGCCTTCTATGAAGAAGGTCGGGCTGGTATCAAAGAAAGAGTCTAAACCTACTGCTCCAGTCTGACTCATCCGTTAATGTGTTGACGATCCTATTGAGCAGTTAGCAGCTAAAGTCTCATCTTCCTAGGGCATTTCCTCATAAGTAGCTTCTTCTAAGGCATTTCGTCCTTCGTACCTTCTTCTATAGTATGTTCCCGGCCATTTGATCCAACTGATGGGAATTATGTAACCGGTAACTACAAGCCTACTTAGACGACTATACTTTCTCTCGCTGCTGTAAGGGCTTTAAAAGAGGAATGTCATCCTTTATGTTTTCCTAAGATCTCAATCGAAAACGGAAAGATCAATTCTTCCTTTCTTGCTTCGGGCAACTAAATAGATCGAGTTAACTCCGGCTTCTCAACAATCTCTTGACGGAAGGAAGTGTAACTTATAATAGAACTACTTGCTGCTTTCCCTAAGTCAATATCAATAGGATTCTCTGCGCATAAATAGGAATTGATTCTTTCATACTTTCTTGCTGCTCTTTCTAAGGTCGGGATTGCAACAATAAATTCCTCGGGCTCTTCTCATTCACCGAAAGCCTAAGCCTAGAAAAGCTAGGATTCGAAGTCAACTTGAAAAGCAAATGAGCAAGCGGAGGCTCGAAAGCCGGAGCGCGCTAGCGCGCTTTCCGTTTTCTCGCTTGGTAAACCCCTCTTTCTATCGCTACGCCCTTTGTGCCCTGTAGTAATCAGTCTACTTCCGAATCCCTTTGGAAAGAGCTAGAGATTAGAAGAAGCCTATAAACCCATGCCAGCAACTAGTTATTAAGCAAAGGTACTCTTATCCACTCTTTTCGCCAGAAGTATGATTTTTCAGACGGAAAATAAGGGAAGATATATATTGACTTTGACATCTGCCTTAGCATCCCGCTTATATATCATAAATCTATGAAGGGATGGTATTATGCGTGGATACCCCGACCTTGTGTTGGATACAGGTACGGGTAAAAGGGCATGCGGAGACTTAACACCTCCGTAGGCAGTCAGGTATGGCTTTGGTTAAGTAAATTGACGACTCCATCTTCACCAGTAGCCAAGGTAGGCATAATCCGCGTGAGCTCTTTAAAGTGTTTAGTGCCTCACCTAAAGGGTGCTCTTCGCCATATCTTTTTTGAAGCAACAAGAACTCTTTCAAAATGAAAGGGTCTCGTTCTGCTGTATGGGCTTTCCCCAAGGTGTAAAAAGTCTTATCTAGCTAGATCAACAGATCTCGATCCACGGCTTAGTAATCCGCAGACGCTTCATACGAAGCCCCGGACCCGCTGAATCAGGAGAATCCACTTTTCTAGGCAGGTGAGTTGGTATATAACCTTTGGAAGAGCAGAGGGAAAACTCGACCAGAAGACCAGCTAACCTAAGCGCCCACGAATAGAGATTTCTAATACTGAACTAAGTAGGTAGTAGGCCTTCAACCAACTTTGGGATCCTTTATCACAGAGCCGATTTCCTCAAAGCCGCCTTCTTTTCTCTAACATTACCTAAACTCGTCATTGGTCTTGATGACAAGGACTTTCATCACCGAACCTAACCTATGTCCCTTGCTAGAACACAAGTCTTAAGCGCTAGTCGGACATTGATGGATTTATAACCGCTTTAGCAGCTCCATTGATTGTTGTATGGTATTCCCCGGGACTCATTTAAACATAAACTACGCGGCTACCAAGGTTTTCCTTTCTTTATTCTCGCTACTACGGCTATGGGGATCGAAAGAAAGAGATTCCTTTCTTCTCGTTTCGCTCAATTCAACTCCACATACAGCAAGGTATTCTCAAAGGGCTTTGCCTGAAGGCGCGGGGTTTTCATTCAATAAACAAGGAAGGGGATTGAAACACCCGGCTATGGCTATCGAAAAGGGAAATTACTGTTCCATTAGATGGGTTATTATGGACGAGTTAAAAGATATAAGGAATTATTCTCTTTTACTTATCTCATTTAATATCATAAATCAACCAAAATTCCCGGGAAAATGCGTCAGAGTTGTTTTTCAATCAATGTTTAACATAATCATAGCTTTTGAAATCCGCTAGCCAAGGAAGGAAGCAGCTTTCTATCTAAAAAGGAACGAACGAAGCCCAAAGCCGATTAACAAAGAAAAACTTCAGCTAGAGCAGGTAAACGATCTTACGCCAGGTCGGGTTTCTGGTACCGGGTAAACCTATTGAATTTGTGGCTTGCTGTGAGTCTAATGGGGGGTGAAATATGCTCAATTGGAAGAAGGAAGGTGGTAGTACGAGGTATGTTTTTATGTCCCTTGGCTGCTAGCCCACACACTGCTTGCCCATCACAAAGGCTGACGGCCCAAGAGCTGATAAACCAACTCGTAGCTCTTCCCCGGGCCCAAGGCTCAGCTTGAAAGGAGAGGAGGGAAATTCCGTATGTAGTGTATCGTAAGGTCTTTCCTTACTTACGTACCTTTGAGCATAAGAGCACAGCTTTGATTAGATAGTCACGCCTCCCATCTCATTCTCTGGTCACGTATTCGTCCTATCTGTTCTAGTTTTCGCTCATGAATGCTTTCACTTCCTCTGTTCGTTGATTAGGCTGCTTGACTTCGGCAGTTAGCAATTCAGATACTCCTTTTCAAGCTGACTTAGCGTGTTCCCCTGCTACTCCTCATTTCATCCTAGCTGCTTCGCTTACTTTTGTAAACAATTCTCCCCTTTCACCTCAATCGCAAAAAAAAATGGAAACTTACAATGCCTACAGAATTGACGTATGCCCGGGCTCAGTTTCTTTACCTTAATAAACGGGTGGAACCAACTCTCTTTGAAGCCTTCCAAAGAAGAGAAGTTGCCCTTTGAGCAGTAGCACGAGGATGCCCGCCCCCAGAACGGTTGCTTGCCCTGGCGTAAGATTGTTAACCGGCTTTATCGGCGGCATAAACTACTACTATTCCGGTCGAAGAAAGGCGAAACCTAGCCAGCAAAAGCTTCCGTAAGACCAGTGAAGATTGGTTTCAGACGAGAGGAAACCTTCTATGTTAGAGTTGATGATTTAGCTGCATCGGTTTCAAGCCTGACGCGCCGGTATGAGACCGGATTCTTTACTTGGAGGGGAACTAAAAGCAGACCCTTCCCCCACCCTTATTAAGAGGTTATAGGATTCATTGGTTGATAACGGGGAATAGCTACATTGACTTAGTGACCGAGCTGCAGATTGTTAACAGGCTTTGGCTACTTATGAGTTGGTTCCCGGGGAAGTTATTCTTAAGTTTGGTCAATTCTCTTTCCTAGCTTAGCTTGGTATGTAGTACTGCTAGTCTTGAACTACAAGCCATATGAACTATGGAAAGCCTATTTCGACATATTCAATCTTAACCTCTGAGAACCCCGAAAAGCTCTAGCCAAACGACATATCCACGCCGTCTGGTCTAATTCCCTTTCAAAGTATGAAACCTACTCGCTCGCCTATGGATCGCTACTATGGAAGAAAACTAACTCGAATGGACTGCTCCTAATCATACGGGGTTTCCTAAACGCCTCCACTTTACTAGACCTTCGGGATTTTTTTAGGATTCATACATGCATTGATCCAGTCGAAGAACCTGCTCCAGAGCTACTACTCCGCCTAGCATATCTTCCTGCTCGTCCCAGGTTCTCTCTGCTCGGTTCCACAATCAATCCCAGATCCATCCATTTGAGGGAGGTCAAATTCTGCGCTCTTCTAATTGCTTAGAAGGGTTCAAAAAGCCCTTTACATCTAGGGCTTCCTAGGGGTTCTGTATATTCAAGAACAGGGCTATCAAATGGTCGACTGCGAAACCGGTTAAAAAAGCGTATACTTGAACGAAGCCCTCTATCGGCGATAGTTCGACGGACTACTTTTGCGATGTCTGTCTTACATGCCTTATTTTTTTGACCTGATTCAATCTACCCGTCAAATCAACCATTAGTTCCGAAGCTTCAAAGTCCAGTGTGCCTGTGCCCGTCGCCAATCTGATGCTTGGCACCAGTCGGATAGAATCGATTCCTAACATCGGTTGTAGTCGTTACAGCGCACAGGAGTTACCACTTTCTAGTTAATAAAACCATTCTTAGTCGTTAGCGCTCTTTAACAGTCAAAAGAAGACAGGGAACAGTTGAATAATTAGGTTCCTTCTATATCTTAAACCAGGGTCCTTATTTATTTATATAATTAACCCGTCCATAAATCTCTTCAGGTTCGCTCTGAAACCCTGCCTGGCAATTCCCTTAGACCCCAAGTCACCACAATACGCTGCTATGCCCGCCCCTACCAGCTCCAAGACTGACTTCGGATTCGGATACTTGGGATCGAATATAGGAAAGCGGGGACCAAAGCCCGAGTTCAATCAGTACCGTCGCTGTCAGAAAGGAAAGACTGTCCGACTGTATGAAAGAAGCAATCAAGAGGCAACAGCCGCTTTATAGCGGGAGAATATGATACAGAGACTTTCATTGCCCTTAACTCCTCACATAAAGCAACAAAGGAAGTGTCAAGTGTAGCGAGAACATTATCTATGAAGAAAATCCCGCAAAAGTCAAAAAAGATTCCATGGACTTTTTGAAAAAGTTCTAACTAAAGCTATTTTTCCATGCTTTCCAAGTCAGCACTGTTGATAGCCTCGACCCTGGATCAAAGCCCACCAACCTGCTACTCAAACGCACTTTATGCTCAGGCTGACGCGGAATATAGAGACCACTCTGTCGTTCATCCTGGGCTAGCATAGCTTACTATCGTCAAAATCCGATTCGGGATGGTCCTGCTCTGCAATTCTCTCGAAAAAGAGGTGCCATCCTACACGATTCCCCCATCGTAAAGTCTTCCTGTGCAGTGAACCGATTTTCTCTTTCTAGTTATAGAAGGAGTTTTTCTTCGTTATTAATGAATAACTTTGACTCTGCTAAGAGATTGAAAGCCATCTGGTCCAGTGTCCTTCTTTTCCCTCCTAGTTTATTTGAGTAAAAAGTAGTTAGTCGGACCCTTTTTTCCAAGGTCCTTTCTCGCTTAGTTACTCCTTGTCTTGTCCTTTGAGGACCCAGCAGTTAAGTTCACTTTCAGGCGAGAGTTTTTACTGAGAGTAGGCTCTGCCAGAGGAGCATTTATTGAATAGGAATGAAGCTTACATCAAATCTAAAGGATAAAGGAGGCCGGAAAGAAAATAAGAAAAAGAAGACATAGAGATTCACTCATAACAGAAGGAATTGCCACCTATCGTGCTAATAAGCAAAAGAAGAAATTGTAGCCTTCTTCTTTAGTCAAGGTCAGTAGAGCGAGAATACAGTAACCAAGCAAAGAAAGGATACGGAAAGCAATTAAGAAAACAACGGCTACCAGAAGAGCGGCATCCGTTTTCGTTTTCTACTTCACAGTTGCGAGAGAAAAAAGGGATATGAAGCCGGGAAAAGGAGTCTCTTAAAAACCTGATGAACCGCGGTCAGTGTGCTTTATCGTCTTTGAGTTTATTTATGAGCCAACCCCAACCTTTTCTGTCCTAGTTCATAGTTCATCTTAGGGGGAATCCAATATATATGATATGTATTAGACTTGTCGAGTGATTATTGAAAAGTGAGTTGCGTATTCAAATTCTGTGGTTTGGATGCGGATGAGATTCGATTGAGACATCGTTTGATGCTTAGGGATAAGGATCTTATCATTATAACCCTTTTTTTTCCTTTGCTTTGGTAACCCTAACCATTCCAAAATACTTTAGAATATTTATCCGGAAGCAGATGCTGGAAACTTATAGGAGCGGATTCAAGTTCAATAAGAATTTCTTTTGTGTTCAGCGAAAGACAGCGACACTGGCGTAGTAAAAGAGTCATTAGCGACCCCCTCGATGGAGCCCTTCTATCTATTATCTATGCGGTATACTTTTGCTCCAACCTCCACTCTTTGTCCCACTGATTGTGCTCGTCGGGAAGAATCCTAATCCGATGCTTGGCACCGGGATGAGCTTCATCAGTTAGAAGAAGGAACCCACTTATGATCTTCGCTTTTAGGCCGGGTTGAAACAAGCAAAAAAGAAGGGCTTTTGGGATTTTGATCCCCTTTCTCAGGTTTCTTATGAATATCGGATCGATGCCGAAAAAAAGGTGTTTCCAGCTTAGCTTCATGAAAAAGGAGGCCAACTAATAAGCGAGGATCGGGCTCGATATAAGAAAATGGGATTTCAGCAACGAGAATGAGCGTTTTAACAACATTCTTTGTCTTCCTTTAAATAGTCTTTGATTGGTGCATTCCATGCTTTAAAGATGAAGCTCTGAGAGCACACCTGGAATAAAGCAACCCGGAATAAAGAAGATGAATAGGAGGGTCAACGGTAGTTGAGAAGAATCTACGTTGCTCACGAGCCAGTCAAGGAAATGGAATTTCAAACTGGAAAAGGAAACCGTCTATCACAACCATCAGAACGGAACATGAACCCTAAGGTTACAACCGGGACAGGAAAACGACGAAACAAACAAGGATACCAGAAAGATAACCTCATCAGGACAGTGAAACCTTAGGCAAGGGACCCGAAAGGAAGCGGACTTTCGGCGTTCAAGGGTAGGACGCTCAGAAGGGAAGGTCGTGGAATAAGCACCGTACCATAGGAAGGAGGCTGCTGCTTCAGCTTCACCTCGGGACACCAAGATTCCATAACTTCCCTAAGACCCAGACGCGAAGTCTAAGTATAGGAAAGTTCCAACATTCGTTAGTTTTCCGGTCAGCGCTGGACATTAGCTTCTATGGTAAAGGGGTCCCTATGTTATCTGAATCTACTTGTATATGTATATATATAGTCCTCAAGCTGAGCGCTCCAAGCCGAGCACTAAATTGACATTGATCTTTCCGCCCGCTGGTTGACAGATTGAGTACAAATCAAGGTGTAAAAAAGGACATAAATAAGGACGTTCGATGATGGTTGCCTCGCGTCAGTCGCTGTGGCGTGGAGAGGTCAAGCGCCCCTCTCTGCCGTTGGATTATTAATTGGTTCAAGGTAAATAACTGGAACTATATCTTGGTCCCGCCTTTCGAACTTCCTCTGTTACGGCTCCTTATGGGTCTTGATCTCGAGATATTCCGGGTGCAAATGTAAATGTAGAAGAGAGAATACTGTTCCAAGCACAAATCCAGATGCAGAGGCGAGAGGCCGATGGTGATACAAAAGGAAAAAGAAAACCCCTGTCAACAACAAAGAACAAAGACTTGATGCGGAAAAGCTCTTAGACTAAACCGGGAGGAATTACATTACAAACAAAGGATAACGCAAAAAACTTACTAAAGGCTACGAATCCAACTCGATCCACATTCACTCAACAAGGTCAGGCCCTCATGAATTCCTTCTCGAATCACTACTGGAATGACGCTTATAGAAAGAGCCGCTTAAAGCAAGTGGCAATGCGTCAAGGGCCTTTCTTTTCTTTCCCAATGGGCCTACTTGAGTAGTGCGTTGGATTTATGCTTGGGCAGTTTAATCGAGACAGACGTAGATTGCCATGTCTGTATTCGAACGAAAACACCTTCCTGATGTTCTTTCCCCACCTTAACGTTCTTTTCGGGGACTAGCTCGCTTCCACTCCTTTCTTTTACTGAAATAAAAATAGGATGAAGAAGGCCATCATTAAGGCAAACAAGGCAATTGCTTCTTTAAAGCAAATCATAAGATTGCGTACCCGAACAATTGTTTTGCTAAATAAGGATTTTTTGCTACGGAATGAATCAAGGAACTGAATACATTTCCAATACCTACAGCCGCTCCCGCTAAAGCAATTGTTGCTGCTCCTGCACCGATTAATTTATTAATTTAGCACCCTCTTTGTGCTATGCTAACAGCAGATTCTATGGAATCTTCTTCTCCTCCTCTGCTCCTTCAAATGCTATTGCTACTTTTTTCTGTCGGATATTCCGGTTATCTCGCTAAAGAGCCTTCTTTATCCCGGGCCGACAAGAATAGCAGATTTGTCCTAAGAGCCGTTATCCCGCGATGAGAAGGTAGATATGAAACCTAGTCTTTACCCCAGAGATGTCCCTGCCCTTTCGATTTCTTCTATGCCATCTGATCTTTCTTGTTTATTTCATAACCTTGAATGCTCTTTCTTAAGCAAGCTTTCAGTACCGGTCAAGGTTTTTCAAAAAATCCTTTGGTGGTCTCTTATATAAGAGAACGGCTGCATTTAGGAGTGATCTTTATTGAAATTAATTAGAGTGGGCATTTTCGTAATAGAAGAAAGCTGCTAGCAGAGTAGTAAACCGGGAAGCTTTTCTAGTTGCTTGTAGTTCTCTTTTTTTCGTCGATATTGGCTTGGTGTTCAGTGTACCGTGGGTACAATACAAGATCGAAAAGAACCCTATAGGCAGGCAGGCTAAAAGCGCTGTCCGTCTTCATGGCCTCAATAAGACTCAGTATTGTACTGGCCGAATCCGTTTCGCAGCACGGAGTCTACCTCAATCTTCGTTAGTTCAGTTTCGGAAAATTTCCCCACTCCTTATGCTTATGTCAGGCAAAACCTCACCACACTACGTAAACTATAAAGAAAACAAGAGAATAGCTTCGACGCAAGAGAGAAGGACCGGGAGGGGAAAGACATCCGTATCGTAATATGGGTATGAGTCTAGTATATGTACAAAGAGGTAAGTGAACTACTCCTTCGACTGGTCTGTCCGCCCTTTGCTTTTGCTTTGAGGGCCTACATCGACTAGGCCTCCCGCTGACTGAGGGAAGATATCTGTCTTAAAGAAAAAGAAGAAGATTGGCAGGGTGAACAATGATATGGCATGTGAATGAGTGATATGGGGAGATATGGGATAGAGCTAAGTCGATAAGGAAGGGAAATAATAATGATTTGAACTATTAGCCAAAGGTGTAGATAAGATGAGGGCTTTTTTTCAGAAAACAAGCTAGCCAAGATTGGTAAGTCTAGAACTGAATCCAGAGGTGGGCCGAGGGACAAGTATAAGGACTCTCGCTTTGGCCCCTTCGGTAGGGTCGGGTCAGTTCCTCGCTTGCGCCCTATTTGAGACTAAGGCAGCTTATTTGTTATTTGAACTTGCCTTTTCTTAACGGTCCCACAGTTCAACTGATGAGTTGCTATGTCTTTTTTCTACCGCGTCTCTTTCCTAAGGACTCTATGCCGGTCAGCCTGCGCTATAAAGATTTGCTAGCTCAGATAACCAATAGTTAAGTTGAAAGCCAGATGCAGGTCTTTCTTTAGCTAGATCCTTTGCTGATCAAAAAGTTTCATGCCGCTACTTATGCTTCCGCTCTATCCAAGTCAAGGCAGATTGTCTGGTCCACCATAAACCATAAAGGAAGAGAGAATTCGCTTCGTTGGTCTTTCATCAAAGAGAGCGACTAACATTTAGAAAGCTTTTTTTTGTCTCAGAGAATCGTCTATTTTACGTACATAAACTCCAAGAGTTGTTTTAGCTCTTGGGAAAGCCATTTTCGTCAAATACCTGATTCGTATATCTTTTCTTTGCCTTTCTCTTTAGTTGATGGGAATGGGCGAGCTGACCGGTTAAGCAGAAACCGTAGACTTCCATGATGAACCCACCTTAGCCACCTCCGATCAGACAGAAAGATGCGATCGTTAGAGATTCAAGATTCCCGGTTGGACCTATTCAAGCGATTGAACGAGATACTCGACAACTAGAACACTTTAATGCTGAATTGAATGTTATGTGCTATGAGTCGAGAGAGAAAGAATGAATATCACCAATCATAAATACGATAAAAGAAGGCACTCCCGTTCCCTCGAAATCATCTTCTGTGCGTGGTTATCCAATCATGATGTGCCATTAGTTCGAAAAGAGGATAGCACTTATTCCGACTAAACCTTACAGAGATAGCTTCACAGAGCGGATATAAGTACTTTCCGCTAATTCTATTAATATTCTAAGTCAATTGCTTCAGTCCATTTCATTCGAACTGTCCTCCATCTTAAGCGGAAGTCAGGACTATTGTTCACTGCTCTCTATTTGAAACAGTGTGCAGTAGCTCTTCAGCGCTTCTACGCTGGATATCAAGTCCAGTCAGAAGCCCTTCCGGTGATGGTAAGTCTCACACGATCTGGTATACCTCGGATCATTCCAGCCTATCACAGACATGTGATTCGGCGAAGGGATGATCGAGCCGATAAACTTGTCCAGCTTTATTTATCCTGGTTTAGGTTGTCTCGGTTGATCAAACTTGCTAAGCCTGTAAGCAAAGTAACGTTTGAGTCAATCGTAACTCCCTTAAAGGATGTGGACAGTTTCAAGGAGGTGTTATCCCTAGAAGTTTAGGGACCTTGGATTTCCCAAATTCCCCTTGAGAAAGGGTTACGTTGGGAACCTACTTGGAAAAGCACTCCAATGGATGGTCTTTCTTAAAGGTTGGTCTCGGACCGCCCGAGAGAAACTCGATCTACCCATGCCCGGTGCTCATGCTCCTATCAATATCTTTTAACATTTGAAGCATGAGATCGGCATGGAATGTTAATAAAATACATTCCATACAAGATGGAGTGTTTTCACCTGGTATTCTATTCTCTAAACGAACTTTGTTCGCGTTGTCACACCATTATATTCTTTGGTTGGCAGCGGAAATGTGCTACCCTGAGAGGAAAAGACCTTTCAGGCGCTATGCCATTCTGGGTGACGATGTCGTCATTGCAGATGAGCAGGTGGCTCTCCAATACCGGCAGTTATTAGATAGAATGGGAGTTTCCATTTCACTATCTAAATCTCTAATATCTGATAATAGGACTCTCGAGTTTGCTAAGAGATTTTGGACAAAGAATGCCCAAATATAATATTACTTCTTGTAATGTTATGTTTCGTCTTGGAGGGGCAGGATACAGGGTACGATCTCGCATGATGTCGACTCAATCTAAGCGTTGGGAAAGACTTCGTGTGGCTATTGGAAAACCATCCGGGTCACGTCAACTACCTATTGAGTGGTGGATTGGTCGGGGAAAACCGAGAAATCCCTATTTGAAGGGAATCATAGTTGATTATCTCCGAAGGGAATTAAAACCTAAGGAGATAAAACTAATTCCTGATGAGTTTGTGTTTGATGGAGAAAAGGAGATCCTTGAGCGTACGCTGGTCCGTAATTGGCTCAGCCAATGGCTCAAGTGGTTGAATTGGTACCATACCGTAGCGTGGGGGTCTAATCCGTCCATCGATGCTTTATTAGATGCTCCTATTTGTGCAACTTCTTGGAAAAGATCAAACTTTGATAAAGATTATTAGAAGTTTGGTCTTGTCTGGAAATTGTACGATATGGGAGCTGGACTATGGTCACAGGGTCACTGTCCAAAAGTATTGGATAATAACACTGTGATACAGTTCGATCGGTGGATCTTAGGAGGTTATAGCGGGTCCGACTTCCTCATGGCCCCTGTGGAGTTACCTCCCACAAGGGGTTAAAGGATAGAGCAAAAATGCTTTACATAAGGCGGTGCGCTAAGTGCAGGCTGTGCTCGAACGAAGAGGGGCGGGGTCTCAACTACCACAAAACTACTATCCCACTAGCACTCCACGAGTGGATTAGTTGAGTGACTAGACTTAGACTCTCTTTGATATCAATCACTTTTCTAAAGAAAGTAGCAAAAATGAACAATTTTACGGTCTTTCATAACTTTTCTCACATTTCGAAGTGAAGTAGGCGTCAACCATTCCCTCCATCCTTAAATGAGGGGCTATCCAATACGGTTGAGGAAAGCGAAATAGTGATTTAGCGTATAGTGAGTCAAGCCGAGAAAGAGTCGAAAGATAGGTTTGAAATCGATTAGGAAAGTCTCTATCTATATAGGAAGGAGATGCGCTCAAGCTGAGAAAGCTACGATTATGCTTGAACACGGTCCTGTCCTATTGTCTTTCTTAGTTCCGTAGGGCTTTCAAGCCCTGCCAGTGTGAAAGTGGTGAAAGCTTCAGGAGAAACTGTTCAATCCTTTAGGAGGAAGATGGAGGGTTCTCGTACTCGCTTTCAAGCTTCAGTGTGAAAGTAAAGATTCATTAGTCCGGTCCGAAGAAAGATGAAAGACGTGCAGGTGAAATTGATCAGATCGCCTTTGAAATCGATGTTTTCCGTAGTGGTCTGAGGGGTTTCTTCCTCTTCGGGCATGCTACATCGGATCGTCTCTCCTTTCTTTATTTTTCGAGCGCATCAGGCAGGCTGGTGCTGGGACCTTGTTCTGAGATGTTTTTGCTGGTATCGACCAGATGCCCAAGTGGAATGAAGAGCGGAAGAGCCAAAACTGGGTTGATGAGAGATCCAACTACTAAGGAACAAGAAATAAAATATGAATTTACATTGCTCCAATCTATCACATTCCACTTCAGCGGAATATTCATTCTAATAAAGATCCGGTTCCTATTCTTTCTTTTCTTGCTATCTCCATAATTGGATCAGATGGAAGCATTGGTTTCGACCTTGAGGTGGGGAGATTAGTGAAGCTAACGATCGATATAAGCTCAAACAATGGTGGTGTAGTCGCTTTCCGATGCCCTCCCCTCCTTTCCTAAGAACTATTGGACTTTTGCTTTCGGTATATAGTTTGACTTTCTTTTTTTCATTCGTACTCAGAGTTCAAAAAATCTTTCTACTTATGTAGAGAGCAACAGTTCGCATGTCGTGGTGTGATCTTTGTGTTATTCTTGAATGTGGTCTTCGCGACCCCATTCTCCTACTAATTTTCTCTGTTTTTTCATAAAACTATATGTTCGTGTGGGACATGATATTCCTTGTTTTATCCTATTTTTCTTTCTCTTAGCTTCTGATAGATAGGAGCTTCGTTAAATCAGACTAGAAGACCGACAGCAAGCAATAAAAAGAATTTTTACTTTATGAAAGAGTTTTGCTTTCTATGGATTCCCCAGAGGGGAAGAGACCCCAGTCAGCGACACAGAAATGGTTGAATCTGAGTTCTTGAGATTGGATTGATGCCGTGTATGTCTTTCCCTTCTGGCTCTCACCGGTAGACCGCCCCTATCACATGCCAATGAAAAAGAACCTAAACCAAGGGCTAACCTTCTTTCTATTTTTTTTGGGGGGCATTTCCACCAGATCCTTGCCCATCAACCAAGTGCTGAATTGCAAATAAATTGGATCAAAAAAAAAGAAGGCTGCTGTCATATGCCGGAAGAATGGAGCTCATCTCCTCAGTGCTTGCGAACCTTCACATCTATTGGTCGTCCGCTTTCAGGCTTCCGGATAATATCTCCCAATCCATTTCATTTCGCATTCGGGATTTCTTTTGGTCTGGTCAGGCCCTGAACCCGCCTATAAGATCCATACGATCTTAAGGTCCAATGTAGACCTATTGATGAAGGTGGATTGGGTTTCAGAACTATTGAGGGCTGGAATAGGACTGCCATGTTAAAGCTACTCTGGATAGTAGTTAAAGATAATGGGTCCATTTGGACTCAATGGGTTCATTTTCTATATCTTAGGAGACATTCTATTTGGGTGGCTAATATTCCATCCGACTGCTCTTAGTCTTGGGGGAGTGCCGGTAAGGGATGATGTGGCTAATGCTATCACTTTTGGTTGATTTGGTTTGGCGAAAGCGCGAAGCTGTGGCATTGTCCGTGGCTTAGAAATGGCCCGATCAGCTACAGTTACTTTGTCGCTGTTCTAATGGAAAGAGGTCCCCCGGACCATGCTCGTCTAAGCGATTTAATCAAAAATAGGCATTGGAACCTTCCTCAACGCTTTTGAATGGCTGGACAGTGTCTAATGCTAGAGATTACCCTTTCTTTATGAACTCCCGCAGCTCCCTGTTGAAAACAGGATCGTTTGGTCTCTCAGCCCGGATGGAAATTGAAACTCCAAAACAGCCTGGAACATCATTAGGCAGACCTATCCTAAGGTCGACTATGCAGGCATCGTTTGGAACAAATTCTATATCCCCAAGCACAGTATTATCGCTTGCAGCGCCTCAACTCTGGGCCTCTTACAGCAGATCGAGTTAGCAGATTTTCTCCCTGAACCTTGACTCTTTGTGGCCTGTGCATGCAACAAGAAAAAAGTGCCGAACATCTCTTTCAATTCAGCTATGCAGGGTTGATTTGGGCTCAGCTCTGTTCTAAATGTGGATATGATCAGCCCGCAACCAACCTTCAGTTTGCCGATGGGTTAATTAAGATCAAAACTAAGAATTCGGCCTTGACTCGCCTGATGATCCTAAAGCTCTGCTTTACAGCAGTCATATACTTACTATGTTTGGCGTGAGATAAATTCCAGGCGCCATGAGGGGAATCCAAGAACGTCGTTTTGGAAAAGAAAGGAAGGGAAGTCAAAATCAGACGCATCTAAATCGTCGCAGCATATCCAACTAAGACCATACTATCTATCCCTTCGTCTTCATTCACTTCTATGCTGGTTTTGAACGCTCTATTCCACTTTCTAACTTGGTTCCAATCCAAAGCACCCCTGACCTAAGACGTACTAATTCTCGCTCTTTCTCTCTCGTATCTTGTTGTAGCAGCTCCTCTTTCTGTACCTAACAATTGAAAATGCTATGCCACTATGTTGCCCCTGTGTCTTGGGGAGGCCACCCAACCCTGGATGGTGAAAAAAAAAAGAGAGGAATGATGGGAACCAAGAAACTACATACGATTTTTGCACAGTGATGTTTGAATTTCTCGCCTCAATCATCTCGCTCGATTGGATGCTAGCCTGCTGCTTGCCCATCACAAAGAGGTTGATTGAGAATCTCTTGGACTTATAACGTAACTGTCAGTCAGATGGCCCAGGTCTTTCGCTGACCCCGCCCCAAGCTACCTAAGGACTCGTAGTTCCTTTCTTTGGCCTTGGCGCTCCAGAACCGATCCAACTGAGAGTTGGGCGTGGTATTGGACGTGTTACGTGTACTATGGCGTTTCAGCGATCTCCTACGATAATTCGAATGAGAGAAAGAAAGAAAAGAAAGTTCTTAGACAGAATCTTTTAGTTCGCTATTAGTTTACGAGTGGAATTCGAAGACGATAAGCCTAGCACCGTACGGCATTATGTCAATAAACTCGAATGCAATGCAAAGGGAAATCGAAGAAAATTCATTGTTTAGGGTATGAATGATCCTGAAACCAATTATATGAACATAAGAAAAAGTATGGAAACTTTCAAGAGAAAAACAGAACTTGCGAATGCAGCCAAACGTTATCGATTGATAGGTGACTTCCGAAAGCTTTTGCTAACACAAGGGCAATTAAGACAAGCCTAATTCAATAGAATTATTCCCACAATAGCATACTTAATAAGTAGTCTATCAAGCTATGGATAAGAGGGATAGGTCAAACGTCACTCCTTGGAAATCCATTTCTGTTCACTCGTATCAACATGGTTTCTAGCAACATGGCTAGCTACGTCCGCCTAGCAACATGGTAACTACATCGGTCAATCGTGGAGTGCTTTTAATATTCTAATGGTGGGTGGCTAAAAAGACAGGACCAACCATCCCAGGCTCATTTCTCGTGCACATTCTTTTCGAAGTATCTAATCTCGTGCTTCCACTCTAGAAAACGTATTTCCACTCCTAAACTACGAAGCATAACTGCCTAAGTAAGCTTTCAACCGACATACCTTATTCTAACGGTTTCGTTTACTACGAGGTCTTGTCTTAAGTTGGAGAGACAGGAACGGATATCCTAGGGCCGGGTTGTACCGATGGCATGTAACCGGTTCTTGATGTGTGGGGTGCTTTTTTTAAGAACTTCTTTCCTTAGTGTGTAAGTCCGGTCTAACGCCTTAATGAATCGAAGGGCTTTTCCAGCCAGTACAACACTAACTCGAATCTAAAGCGCCCAGAGAACCGTCCCTTACAGCTTTTCTTTTCGACATCTGCGTCCCTAACGACTGCTGATTGAAGATTTCTAAGAAGGTTACGCTTTTGGGTAAACTTTACAATGACCCTTTCGCTCAGACATTGACCGAGGAACGGAAAATCACTTAAACTCGGCCCACAACAAAGAGAAAGACCGGGGCTCCTTCCCTGACCTAGCCTTGAAATGTGCTTAACCGTTTTGGTGGATTGCTCCCCCTATCAGGTAAGGCGGTCTCGATCGATTACTTTTGGTTATTTGGTTAATTGGGTAGGTGTCGATAGCAGCAGAACCCATTCAGGGGTCCATACCACGAAACAAGCAAAGTATGCCCTTTATTTCACTAGATAGCTAAGGTCCTGTTATACCGTACGGACGCGTACTTGTCCATGGATGGTAACATCTGTCACTAAACAATGGATGTATGGGAACCTTTGGTTCCATTGTTTATTGTTTCAAGTAAACCCAGATCGAAAGTCAGAGTCAGTTTCGGTTCTAGGTAAAGATCCATAACCACCAGTCCCAGCTCCTTAGCCCGTACGAGTGTATTCGCTCCCGGAATATGAGCTTATGCGCCTACCTCCGCTACTGGATTGAGGAAGAGAAGGAGATTTCAGTTAGAGGCATACCCGGAAAGACCGTTGGACGACCGGGAAATAGCACTGAACAAGCAGGGGCTAAAAGCTTCTTCTACCCAGTCTTCTCCCATAGGCTCTGAAGAGGGTCAATACGATCCCTTTGAGAAAGAACAAAAAATTAAACTATCAGCGGGTGATTTCGACTTCGAAAGCCATGAGCCCCATTCACGAAAGCCTACGGAACAAACTTGCCACTTTTGATTAACTCGTCGCTACTTCTGACCCCTCTACGTACCCTTTCTTTCTCAATCAGACTCTTCCATGTACCCGATACTGATTCCCAAGCAGAGGGAGGAGAAGGAGGATCTTACAACACTTAATAAACCAATGAGAATGACAGAAGCCCGCTAAACAAGCGCAGATTGGTAAATAGGCGCAGAAGCTGCTAAAAGCACAGAAATAGGTTTGAGAATGGAAGCACATTTTGCACCTTCTATGATCCATTCAACCAGCCTTCAAGATGAGAGATAGGCCTTTGGAGATATCGCACGGAAAGCCGGATTAGGTCTTTGACAGGCCTTAGTCCCCCTTAGGCTTAAGAAAAGATAGCCATATAAGTGACATCCTAGCCAGAGAAGAGCGAGTGAAAAATCTACTATACGTTGCACCATATAGTCGCCCCTTCTAAAGAAATAGTTGGGGCTATATGGTACTTAGTATAAGCTCTCACCAGGTAAAGAAATCAAATTGTAACAGGCGTCCCGGAAGCTATTCCTGTAATAGGATCGCCTTTGGTAGGGAGGCATGGACTTACAGACTCCTTGATACAGATGACACATTCATGGAGGACGACACATTAGGGGATTGGGATATAAGCACGGAGGGATCTAGAAATGTGAGTCTTCGAGTAGGAGATTCTAGTTCACAGCAAGATGCGGGCACTCACGCAGGTCCCATAGCAAGAAGCGGTCAGGATGCAGAGACACAGAGTAAGGACCCCTATGCTGTACTTCTTTCCGAATGGTTGATATAATCATTTCCTACTTACTCTATTAGGGGTATACTCTATAGTTGTCTTTCCTTTCCTCTTTCTGTATCTCTTCTCCTGATCGGGTCAGATATGTGAGAACAAAATCAGTCCAATAGTAAACTCCTAAATCTCTGTCTTCTGGGCCTGAGCATGTTTTTCATAGTTGATGCGGAGCTTGGGTAGAAAGAGATGTTAGGTGGATAGCTATTGCAGGTCCAGGCAAGAATTGCATGTGGTCGGTCGTCAGATGCCACCGGTTCATCATTCAGACAGATGCGCGATATGTGAGATAGAGTGCCCGCCTTTATACAATCCATTTTTGCTTGCCTCTCACCAAACTAAACTAAATGGGCAAAGCTCCGGCTAGGGGCGACCTTACGCATCATTTTTCTTTCTTCTGCTTCCCTATTTGTTATTTATATAAGAGCTCAAAGTAGCGAGAAAGGGAAGAGGGAGATCAAACAAAGACGAAGTCTAAAATCTGATTTGAAGACACCTGACGTACTTCACTTTCAAACATGACAGCCATTGAACCTATTGGGACAGCGGGTTCACTCCTTGCCTCAGACCTAAAGGAGATTTGATGAAGCAGAAGCAAAAGGAGTTGAAAGAACGGAACTTAGAGAAGAAGGCTGGATCTAATTCAGCTCGAAGACCAGTAGAGGAGAAAGAAAGCCGCAATCCCAAGAACAATCTTTTGACCGAGTACCGAGTGGGAGTTGCCTGCCTGCTGTTCTGCTCCCCCTGATTGGATCCGCAGCCCCTCCAATAGAAGCTGAAGATGCGGGCTTAGAGCTTTCGCCCCGCTTTCCCTACTTCAATGGAAAGGGGGAAATCGCCTATCTAATAGAAAAAACTTTCTTCGGAAGGGTCAGCCAAGCATAAAGAAGAACGAAATCGCGGTCTGGGAAACGGCTATATTTGTATTCAGTTTTTGGAGCATTCCGATCCACTTGCTTCAGTAGTACAGGCATCACACCGTATGCTTTGCTTTTACCTTACCTACGGGCATGATGCTCTTTTTCAGGCTGAAGTTTTGGTTCTCTCGATTAGAAGAGCCATGCAGAAAAGGCTAACTCTGTAGGAGTCTCAATAAGCAATGATTATGGATTTGACGCAGTTTCTAACTCTTAAGGCATACCCTCTGTGGCTCGAAAGGAATGTTCGACCACAGGTTTTCCTGGAAGGTGACTTAGTCTGGAAGCAGATTCAGCCAGCCCGGAGTAACCAGAGCAAGTTCTCTCCAAAGTGGGAAGGACCATTCGGACTCAAGATGCTTTGAAAGTTTTCATAAGCCTGACAGATCCTATTATCTTTCTAATTCAGACGGGGGCACAGCGTTGACGTCCTTGGCTTGGGTCTAAACCTTCGTTGAAGAGTTTCAGTTAGGCAGCTCAACCGCCTTTATCATACTCGAAGAAAAGAGTAAGGAAAGGCTCATTTAGACTTGGCACGGAATCGAGCGTCAGTCTTAGTCTTCTTACTTCAGATTTAGCCCAATCCGAGTTTGTGAACCGTAATGCGGCTTCATACATCTTCGTCTATAGAAGGCCCTTACCTAGTTAGTAGCTTCTTATGCTTGGAGATACTACAACGCTGATGGATCCAACTAGGACAGTATGAAGACGCTGGTTCTCTTATCCAAACATCGGGTGAAATTGGTCCAGCCTAGTGTCAGTAGGTAGACTCTTTGAAGCTATGTAACAGGGTAGAGATGAGGTTGCAAACACATTTATCTTTCTCAGCTCAGTAGCATTCAAAAAACCTTCAAAAGAAGAGTATTATCAGAACAGCCTAACAAGGCAGAGCGAGCCAGGGCTTTGCTATCTTTTCCTCCTCCTCTTCATAAATCCTGTTGAGATTCAAATCTTTCTCTATCAGAAGTCAACCAGATATCGATCTCTTATATAGAGAATTCCATCCCGGAGATGGATCCGATTTGAGAGACTAAAGATTCAAAAGGGCACATCCCGAGAAGAAAAAAGAAGCAAAGTTGGTATCATTTTAATAAAAAAAGTAACAAAACTTCCAACCGTGCTACCGAACAGCTACCAAGCCTTCTCTTGCGTCACTCTGCGCTACCGGACATTGAGCGTCAAAGCATACCATTCCGTCTTAAACCTGTCACTATGCTTCACACAGGGAAACCGAACTCAGAAAGAAAGACATGGACTGGACTCCCGGAATGAAAGAGAGTGCGGAAGATCTTTCGGACTTTGGTTGATTTAATTATATGAGTGCTTAAGGGGATGCCGGACGGGGCAATGAATAAGAAATGGGAGAAGCATGTAATTCACGTGCAAACTTTTTCGAATCAAGAAAAAAAAAACTATTTAATTCGACATTCTGATCTTACTTTCGCTGCGTCACACTAGTGACGCAGGTTGCGGATCTTTGTTGGACTCAATTCGTTATCATGGCACATCACATATCTGAGCGTCGAGTAGGGATGGAACTTTCAAAAAACTAGCATTCGATGCAGCAGACTTACGCTTTTTCAAGCCCGCTTCGCTTTACTGCTTTCAGCTCTTCTCTTCTACCAAAGAATAGTTGGGTTAAGGCGTGAAGTGCTGGTTCTTATGTTGCTTGAATGTCGGAGAATCAATCTACTGGAGCAGCCCTGCTCTATGAAAAGGATAACCTAGTTCATTCATAACCTACCTACTTTGATCTTCCACGGAAAGGAAAGAAATCTATCTATGTTATACCACCCTTGGTCTTCGGCCTGAAGATAGTCCTATCAACACGAGCTATTGTCCTTTGATGCTGGATGCGCTGGTGTAGATTTTTTTTTCTTTGTAATAGAATAATATTAAGTAGTGCTAAAGTCGATGCGCTAAATGAGAGTTCGAGGTGGGATGAGTAAATTAGCTCGAATTTCTTAGTGCATCTGCTTCTCTTGTCTCTTCCTCTCTTATTCAATTAGGCATTGCCTTTTTGGGAAATGAAATATGCTTTCTAAACAATTTGATGAAATCTTTTAGTGCTTATATCCTTCTCTTATGACTTTCAGGCTTGGGTAGATAGGCCAGGCATATCACAAAGAAGACTGGTTTACCTTGAAAACCTTACTTTTTAGTCGGATTCTATATATGTCCTGCCAAAGTCTTTGTCGTCCGCCCTAGCGCTATCCTCCTCAATCGTACCGTACCGAGCGAACCTTTTCTTCGCAGTGAAGCTTGCTGGCTTGTTTTACTCTACTCTATAAACCGTCAGAATGGTTCAAATCATTCATTCTTCTCTCTCCTGAAAACGAAAAGCCTCTGCTTTTGAAAAACCTCACCCTCCGTCAAGTCTTTCGACCTTTTTCTTTCTTCCTTTTCCGTTTTGTAGGAAAGATCGTCTTATAGTCTTAGGTTAGTCAAATCCGTAAAGCATGCCAGTGTAAGTTATATATTCCATAAGTGAGGATTATCCAGTATAAGCTATCAAGTTTTTCCAGTTGGTAGGGCTTGCTTAGGGGAAGTTAGAGTTCTTTGTATGCCATCTTTTGGGTCTTCTTCTTTCCAAAAGATCTAAAGTTTCCAACTTCTTTGAAAAGAATGGATGCACCCTTTCTTAGCAATACAATAGTAAGGACCAACCAATGTAGTCCCGAAGGAGGTCTAGTTCTTTTATCAAGCTTGAGTGCGGGCTTGAGAATAGAAATCTATCCAATCCGGTCATTAACTAAGACTTATTTGATTATGTCCCGAGGCCCCTAAAAACGTATGAAAAGAAGCCAGTTTGAGTCCGGGAATGAGGAGTTGGTCAGTGCCAACAGGAAGGATGGATAATGCTTCTTCGTTAGAGGAATAGGCGCTTACTCAATTTCGTATGGTTTTCATACTACTTGCTCGACTAGAGTTTGTTGGTATGATTATTTACTATTCAACTTTTCAATATTAAGGGGCGAAGGAGCTGGTGGAAAATCCAACGTAAATCTTCATTTTATTTTACACAATTCTTCTGGAATCCAATGAACAAGAGCAATTACTTAGAACCAGCTTTCGAATTTATGGCATCGTAATAGAATGATTACCAATGATAGGCTGCGCGCCTAACAGTGCATTCTTATGCCGAAACTGAAATCTTAAGTTAGCAAGACTTCGAAATGCCACTTCTTCCCGTCGCATCCGTTTTCAGGACGATCTAGTCACTGGTTTTCAGTGGGTGAAATTCGTTAGTGGAACTGATTCGAGAGGGCTTGACGGTCTTAATAAAGGTTCGGATTCGGTCAGACCTTTACTGGTTATCATATTATCATACCAATTAGTAGAGCTTGCTCAAGAGAATGCCTTGTACTACTTTAGTAGGACGATGACGCCAATGAACTATTCACCAATTGAGAAGTTATGCCTAGCTCTTGTCTTTGCCATTCAAAAGTCGAAACATTATTTTCAAGCTCTTCGCCTTGTCTCCAAACCAAAGAAAATACTAACAAGAATTAGCAATCATCTATCTTCCCGGCTAACGAGTTATTGGCAGGTAAAATAGGCGGACAAGACGTTGGCTTGGGCCAAAAAGGAGAGCCTCTTTCTATTTTTTAGAATGGCGGTCGAAAAAAAGACACTATGACTTCCAGAGATTAGGTGGAATACCTGGAAAGAGCGTGACGTGATAAGTGAGATAAGGAGACCTGCTTTCCGGACGTCAAAGGATTTTTGCTTAAAAGCTCGCTTCCCTTACACCCTAGCCCTACTTTTACTTCAAAGCGTCCGTGTGTTTGTGTCCTCAAGCTCAGGACTCTATCTTAGAATAGGTGCGGAGAAGGTTTTTATTCCATGTCTCAATCCTTAGAGCACAGCTGGGACAAGATTCACTCTGAATCGAATCTTACCGTCAAATCTGCATTTTCAATCTCATTCAGGGCATCAAATCGAAGCGTCGAACTTTATCATATTTTCCTTTCCAAGGCAAGAGAGGATTCAACCTAGGGCTGGCAGACCGACCTGCCTTAGACTTCTTTCATATACATATAGCTTTGAAGTCAAAGGGGGAAATAGTTGGAATAGCAGTTAAGGGCATATAGAATTGTCTATAGAGAACCTTCTCCGATTCAGGCCACTTTCTTATCTTCCTCCTCTTTCATAGAGGGATGATGAGTAGAGTTTAGTTAGGATAAATGAGAAAGAAGTCTTTCTGCTTTTCTGTCCCGCTTGATGAAAGAGTATCCAGTTATCATTCGACGAAAACAGAGTCAGGTGGACGTTTGAAGTTCCTGTCAACGCTTTTTCAAGCGCTTTTAGGGAGTTGATCATGCGGGACTCTATATGGAGGCAGGCGAAAGCCGAAGAAAGAAATCTATGATTGCTCCTTGAACTGACTCGCCTTTTCTCCCATCTACTATCTCTTGATATTCACAAATAATGAATCCGTTTCCATCTGTCTTTGTCAGAGGCCTAGGGATCGATGACTCCGACCCCCAACCAAGAAGACTAAAGATGGTTTGCGAAGTCTCTCCCTTATATGAAAGAGGAGCTTGAGCGGTAAAAGAAAAATCTTTCTGCTTGTGCCCATGAAGCAAGAGAGGTTTCGTATATCCACGAAGAGAATAAAAGCAAAGTAAGTGATAGAAGCTGCTAACTCAAACTCAACAATCGCATAATACGTCATCATTTTTACGAAAAAGTGCAGCGGAGAGAAGGAAGTCAAAGATGTAAGAGAGGGGATAAGCTGTGAGAACAAGCCAAGCAGAAGACAGAAAATCATGTTCACTCTCTCATCCTATCCGTCTATTGATTGTGTCAATTTTGTGCTAAACAGAGTCGAAAGCAGCTTGATAGCTAAGCCAGAGCCAAGGATTTCATAGTGGGATGCACTGATAGCCAATTCAAGTTAATAAGGCAGTTTTCTTTCTAACAACTGAGAAGGCTATAGTTCGATGTCATCAGTCAACTAGGGTAAGAAAAACAGAATCCATGACGCTTATTCACAATCTTGAGATACCTCTATGAAATATTCAAGTATATAGTCTTTTTTCAATGAAACTAGGAAATGACTGTGAAAGGGGCTAACTGGGGTGATCAAAGGAATCAACTCGATTTTATGTTGAGCCTTTTCATTCGTTTATAGAGGCTGAAGATCAAAAGCGGAGTTCTTGTTGACTACATCCTATGCACCTTCAAAGATAAGTCCATACTTCTATGATGTGAGAAGAGGAAAGCTTATTACTTCTATGTTAGTGAATACCTTCAACGAGTAAACCATTCATCGCTTGCTTCACCTTTAGGTTAAGGCTTCTTTTTATGAATCTATTCGTTATATAGAGATATGCAGCGTCACTACTTCTAGCTACCTAAGCCTACCAAGCTACTAACACTTTAGTCTTCTACTAGCTAAGCATGGTCTACTAGGCTTTACTTTACTAACTGCACTACTTTGGCATCTTGACTTCTATGCTCCTCCTTATCTTCTAGGATTCAATTTACCATAACGAGTAAAGTTGCTTGCTTGTTGTTCCAGAATTCGAAATAGCCGGGAAAGTCTTATTGATTGATAGCTAGGAGGAATGATTGAAAGGAAATTCGCTAGTCTTAACATACTTCGCTTCACTAGAACGGTTCGACAAGACCGGATAAGAAGGTTGTACAGCATGAGCTACGGAAAGCATTTCATTTAGAAAGTACGATCTGCTTAGAGACCTGGTATGAACCAACAAAACCATATTCCCGTGATTTCCTTCTCTTGTAAATAGAAAGCTCTTTCTCGATAAAAGAAAGTGCGAGTTGAGTTGAAGAATCCCCTTTATTTATAGGATTCTGATCTCTCTCATTACTATACAAAATTTCCTGATGTTGAATGAGGAGTGGGAAATGATGCCAATAAAGAATAGACAGAGGGCAAAGCTGCTTAAATCAATAGATTGGAGTTCCTCTTCTCTTATTGTTGTTGACGGGAAAGGGATCTTCAAAAGCAAATACAGATGTTACGTTCTATTCTATGAATGAATCAATCAAGAAATCAAACAAGTTCGAATCTATTTACATCTTAGGATGTTAGTGATCGAAATCGAATACCGTTGGCTCTAAGCGTTGTACCTAAGTCGCTAGTCCTGGGAAGGCTTAGCATCAAGACTTTCGACTGAGTCTTCCATAGGCAGGTGGGAATTGATTAGGCTGTCAGATCAAATAGATCAGTTAGCAGCTAAAGGGTAAACATCTTCTCTTATAAGGCTGCTTTTCTTCCTCAAAAAGTTAAACCTTTGCCTCCGTCGTACCTTCTTATTACGTATGTTCCTACAGGGAAGATCAGGGCAGAAAATCCCGGGATTTCGAATTGAAGAAAGTTCCTTTTGATCTTAGCCGCTGGCTTTACCTAATTAATGATTTCATGATTGGAACCTCAACAGACGTAATTTCGCCAGTGCCGTTATCCTTCCTGGCGGTTAATCTAAGGGCAGAGCGGAACGCACTAAGACTGGTTTGACCACTAAGAAGACAAAAGATTTCTGCCATATAATGCCTTCAAAGGCGCGGGTTAAAGAGTAATTCAATCTACTTATCACTGTCACCTGAAGCTGCTTCTCTTTCTTTTGCTGGGCAACAGCCAATCTCAATAGTTATCTCGGGATCCGAATATGATTGATAAATCGCGTAATAGATTCACCAGGTCATAAGAAGATATTCCAAGGACAGGCCAGTAACTCAAGACTAAGCCTACTACGCACCTCTTAAGGAGAAGTCCCCCCGGAGACTAGAGGTGACGACCCGGGCACAAACGCTAGAAGAGACGTTGTTTTAACTTCATGGCCCCCCTTCTTCTCTGAGGAAGGAAGCAGGGGCTTGTTGACTGGACAGTGGATGAAGAAAGCGTCCGGCCCAATGTGCATTAATGCTCTTGCGGGGTCGTAGCGCCGCTAACCGGCTATCCTTATGATCATCGATCAAATGTGAAATGGAACTTCTGTCCCAGAAGTTCTCTTTTTTAACAGTATGGTAAGAAGCGCGACTGTTGGATCTAACTTTTTAGATCAGGAAGGCTAGTTCCCGTTGGAGTCTCTTTTTAAGTATTGGATTGTCTCTCTTCTTATGGGCAAGTAAGAAGTCAATCCAAGTATTTATCACAATTTTTAGAGTAGCACTAATAAATCCTTGTGATCACATTTTCCCTTATAAATTTTCTTGACAGAAAGAAGATCGGGCTAGTGAAAGCAATCCGTTTCAAGCATGTGAAAAAAGTCTGCGATCAAGCCAGCCAGAAGCAAGCAAAATAACGGCATGGATTCTACGCTATAAGGAAGCTAGTTGGAAAGCTGAAGTCTTTATCCTTTCAATCAAGGCGCAGTCTCTCAAGCAAGAGAGAGAAGTAAAATGAGAACCTTTACTGTAATTAACTTTTATCTAACTATCTTATGCCATCTCCTTACCAATACTTATAGCTCTTACAGCCAGTTTATTTGCTTCTGCCTTGGATGTTACCAGGTCTTTTCTTTCCTTTCAGCAGTCTATTTTTTACCAGCCATTGCATGTTGAGGTCCCTTGCAACTATTTATGCTCCTAGGAAGAGCTGCAGATATCTCGGCTGTTTGAGAACAAAGTTTTTTCCAGTTCCAGTAGTTGCCTTTGCTTCAGCTTTCCCTTCTTAAGAAACCTACCGAGCGTAAGAGCTAGGAAGCTCAGTAGCTAAGTAAGGAGGACTATCTATTCAGTCTTACGTCCAGCCAGTGGAAGCCCTCTTAATTCCACTACAGATGTAGCAAGCCGCTTGAAAGTCAGTGCATTTCTTACGCTTAGGATAGCCGAAGCGAATAGGCTGGTTGGTGTTAGATCTTCTCCTATTTCTGGGGCAAGCTTTTCGATGTTGAATTTATTGCCGAGCCTGTTGCAGGAAAAAAACCTGACATATAGAGTTCACTTACTCATACTCAAGTGAGACTTCCCTATCTTAAGGCTTAAGGAGTCAAGTTAAGAATTTATTTCAAGCTATCGAGCTTTAGTAAAAGCAAAGCGTTAGGTCAAGGGCAAATCTTTATCAAGTTTTCAATCAAGCAGGTATAGCTGGTTTAATAGCCATTGATCAAACTAGTTTGAATGCTAGTTTCCAGTGATTCAATTGCATAAAAAGGATTTTCTATTACAAGGCGAGCTCCTTTACCTGCGGTCAAAGTTTGACTCCCTAGAGATTTCTTTTCATAAGAGGGTGTAGGATTACTATGATAGGCTTATGGAGAGGTGCGCTAATAAGCGTCTGGGAGAATAATAAAATATGCTTTTTTTTTTCCTTAATGAAAAAATACTAGAATTGAATAGGGAGTGTACCCCAAACCTCTGTGGAAGTCAAATACAGTGATCAAGCCTTAGAGTTAGCCTTTAGCGAGTGTAGGAATTTTCATCCAGCAAATAAAAAAGGGAAATTATACAGCGAAGGAAAGAACTGGCCCGCCATCAAATAGACCTATTCTGTCCTCTAAAACACATATGAAAGACCTATGAGCATAAAATAGGATAGATCTAAAAGTAAGAACAGACTGTCTTCCTCCTAATGCGTCACCCTACCAAGTAAAGCAACTCCAACTGCAACAAGTTCGAAGGCAGAACCATTCACTCGCGTTTTCACGCACTTTCCACTTTCCCATTATCCCGTTCAAGTCTGCCTTGACTTACTACTTCCTTTCTCGCTAATCATTGGCTGACTCATTACTGGCTTAGAGGTTAGAGAGAGCCATCCTTATTCTATCCTTGCGGATACAAGACTAAGGTTTTTTTCCTTTCTTGAGAAAGAGAGTAAGTGAGGAAATCGTATCAGCCTGTCAGTCATTGCCTACTCCAAGTAAGTAATTCCCGGCCTAATTCCTTTTCGAATACCTATATTACCAAAAGCAAAATGAAAGCCACCACGAAGTAGATTAAGAGCTGGAGTTTGAGTTAGTCAAAGTATTAACAATGGATTTCATTCCTAAAAAGTGGTCCAATCGTGGAAGGCGAAGAAAAAGAAAGGTGTGAGCGAGCTTATGTGCCGCCATTTGCATATGGTCTGACCATTTTCTTAAAAAGATTTCAATCGTAGGTCTCCTCGGCTTTCTTCTTCTTAAGCTGTCCGGATATCCCCTCCCTCTAGTCTATTCCGTACATTTAGTACAATTACCTATCGTGGTCCTATTCTGTCTATTGGTCTAATCCAGCTTTCATCCTGTTTTATCTTCGAGCGAGGGACTCCCCTTTAATAGATTATAATTCCCAACTTCTTTTCCGCAGCCAGGAATTATTTGAATTTCTTCGTTCAGGTAGTGAATGTGTATCCGGATGTGGAACCATTGGTGTATCGGCTAAGGACTCTTGCTTGGCGATTTCCCTTCTCTTTTCAGTAAGCAATCCGATAGAAAGGAAGATCTATACCTTCTACTAAAAAGTTGGCATACCTCAGGTCGAAGGTCTTAGACTTCACCAAAAGGGTCAAGCGAATCAATGGTCTCATCCTCGGCTTTTCTTGCTAATGGAAGTACTGCTCTGAGTAAGGTCCTATGGCTTTCTTTCCCTGTGAATATGGCTACTTTACTAGGCGCATCGAAGAAAGTAAGGACTTAAGGGGGCACTCTCTCTTGCAAGTGAACTAAAGGCTAGGCTTCTTCATGCCTTTGCTCTCATCCCTCTCGCTTTGCTCGACTCTCTTCGCCCCTCTCCTTTCAGTCGAGCACTTCATACCTTGTTCTGTACTGTAGCAAAATAAGACGCTTGGGGAAGAAAGGCTCCTTGAACGGAGAGGAAGCAGGAAAAGTGTCATAGCTTGGTCAGCTGAAGGGAACTAGTCCCCGACAATAGGCTACCACTTCCTTTATTGCTTGATCGGTTGTTGAAGGTGGATGAACATCCGGTTTCATTTTCAATTGTTGGCCAAGTTCCAAGTAGCTATATCTCTTTCTTTAGAGTAAGTATACAGGTTAAAGAAAGTTTAGAAGAAGCCAATGCTTATTCTACAAGGAAGTATACACTAGAGGCATGCAACAACTAGAGTCAGGTTTATTCAAGTAATCTTTTCATTTTTTCTTATGGCTGTCTAGGCTACTATATTCTCTCTATTTCTTTCATGAATTAGGAAAGACCTATGGTCAAAAGACCTATGGTCAAAGGATAAAATTCAAAGTACGAGGTTGTTAAATAACTAGGGCAAAAGTCACATGGCCCATATACAACTGGTAGTTCGAAATCTATGCTAGTGTAAGAAAGAGTAAGGGAAGAACGATGTACCTGTTCTTTTATATCCTTTTTCCTAAAAGAAGGGCAGCACAATTTCATCAGGTACACAATGAACAATGAGGGAAGCAAGGCTAGATAAAGAACTTCCCACTTCTACGCTTCTTCCTAAGATACATTCCTTCGAGTAGCTTGTAGTGGAAAAGCTAAGGACATAGATCGACCGTAATCCTTATCAAATCTTCCTTCAATCACTCTCTTAGACTTATTATGCAAAACTGTAGTAGATTGAACTAAGCTTATGGAAAGTTAAGAGCCCTAAGTAACCTTATTGGCCTTGACTCTCCATCTTACCTTCCCGTAATAAAATAATTCCCTAATTGATTGTAAACAACTAGGTAGTTTTGACTCACTGCGGATAAGTAGGAATTAAAAACGGAATCTATAAGAACCAGAGCTTTCAAAGGGAAAGAGCCTTAGCACTACCACCTACACAGTCAATCAAAGACCAAGGTAAGATCTCTAAGCCTTAGACTCTCTGCTTATACTTCCTTTAGCTATTAGCTAGTGGTCCTATACCCTAAGAACTAAAGGAAAACCTTAGAAATTGATTACACGCCCTAGAGAATCCAGTTAGAAGGAGTCTTTTTTACATATTATGGACTCAATATATCATATATCCCTCTTGCTTGACTTCATAGACTAGGATTATTGCTATCCCATGGTTGAAACTCATAAAGCTCTTAACCCAGAACTGACTCTTAGAAGATAACGTAGAACAGATAGAGAGTAAGACATATTCTTCCATCACTTATTTAGTATTAAGTATGCTATCATATAAGGCCAGTCGGTTATACCGAACGAGATCTAAAAAGTAGACAGAGAGAGTTTGCTATAGATAGCTCTTTAACCAGTTCCTCAAGGACAGGAAAGAAAGATTCTATTAGAGAGAACTCCTATCAGTGCAACGGCCGCTTTATCCCCCACCTGGCTGCTCAATCTAAACCATTAGGGGTGAGGAAGATTGATCAAACTCCCCTTGGGGACCTTGGGGATAGGAACGTACTGAATCAACAGGCAGGCAGACAGGACTTTAGCGAACGAGCAATCGAACATTCCCGCTAATTACTCGTACTCCTCCTAGCTCATGATTCAGTCTGTGGTCACGGAGCTATGTAAGACCTCTGTACTTTAGTACCTGGTCCTTTACTTGACCAAGGGAAAATCCCTAAGAAATGTGCCGAGCAGAATAGCAGCATCATGCTTTAATAAGGATGTTCAGCTAGCTCGATCGCAGGAAATGATGGAAAGGCTGAAGCCCCAATGGCAAGAAGAACAAGGTAACGGAAGGAAGATAGATCAGATGATCTTTCAGCGGTCCCCGGCCGTCAGTATCATGTCCCCGCGTCTCAGCATCTAGAATAATAGCTAGGCATCAGTTTGACTTCGAGATCGAGACCAAGAAGTGTAGAGATAGAGGCAAAGGTTGCAACAGGAGGGAGAGACGGTTCAATACCCGATTTGAGGACCTGATAACCTAGCATCCTCACCCATTGAACCATAGTACAACGCTTCCCTTCGCTCACGTCCGAACTCATCATTGTTGGATCGATATCTAGTTCCACCAGCGGCAGAGACAGTTGGATAGGTAGCCCCAGCAGTTTTCAGCTAACCAATTGGAATAGGTACAACTGGTAAAGCTACAGCTGCTCCTGCTACTAAATCGACTTGAGCAACGGATGCTGGCTTTAGGAACGGAGGGAAAACCGCAATAGTGAAAATCGGTGGATGAAGAATTCATTGTCAAACCATAGCCTCTGTATTTATATGGACGTTGCCTGCCTGGGTTGAACCATAAATCCCTATTCCGGAGTTATCGATAGAATATCCAGGGCCTATGGATCCAAAGCCTATTCCTAATCCATTTACAGACCAAAGGGTGAGATGTACACTAAATCGCCCGGATTTGACCGCTTGCCTGACTGATCCCTTAAAATATTAAAATATAGGACTCCGTCTTTCATTCCCTTGTCGTACCTTCACCTCAAACAAGGTATCAAAAAGATTTTCTTGCTAACAACCCTACTTGTCTTGTACTTGCTTTGAGATGGCCATTTACGGGCTTTAAGAGGCCTGACGCAAACATATGAGAGAAAGGTAGTCGATAAAACAATTTATGATTCGCTTTTCTTCTTCAGTGCTGTAGAGGAAGAGAATGAAAGGGTGATTATGAATATTTCCTGCTCGCATTGCATTCTTCGATAGGAGTTTCAATTTCCTCTCTTTTGTTATTGAACCTGGAATTAACTCCCCGGCCCGGACCTACGTACGCTTTCGAAGAAGAGAAAGTCATAGCCATTACCTTTATGCAAATTAATTTGAACGATTCATTGGGGAATCATACTTGCTATAGTAGTAAGCTAGTAAGCCTTAGGAGATGTAAGGTTTCCTGCTTGTGAGTTAAGGTTGATTTATCACCTATCTCTCCACGAGATATGCTTGGTTTCTCACATCCATTTTCCATCTTTAGGCCGGGTTGAGTTATTTGTTCTTTATGACTGCTATATGGTAGTGGAGGGCTTACCTTGACATAAGCCCGAAACGGACTAATTCCGAAGGTTATTTATATCTTAACTTCTTAAGTGAAGGTTATTTATATCAATACTTCATAAGTGTTGGGAAGCAGTTGAGCTTTAGGGTTAGGGAAGAGTATCCTGGCAAGGGGGGAGCTGACTCTACTACTTTACTTAAGATTGTCGAATCTACCTTCTATGATCTAGCTTCTGGTATTTGAAGCCGATTTCTGACCTCATCTATAAGATGCAGCTGACAATAGAATAGAAGAAGACATATGGCTAATCTAAAAAGTGGCGTTCAGCTCATATTCGTACTTGAATTCCTCATAAATGAACCCGGTAAATCTGGCCTAGTTGGAACTCTTCTCCCTACAAAATCAATTGCTTCAGGAGCCTAGACTGAAAGAGAAGAATCCATTACGGGGCACTAGCTTTCTTTGCTCCTTAACTTCTGTTGAATTGTCGGCATACTTTCTTGGCACGGAATACGGAAAGGGATGGATAGGAGTTAATCAGCTGCTCGCTCTTTGTGCTTGAGTAAGTCCGTGGAAAGCATTATCTTAGTGATAGTCGGTAACTCAGCAATCAGTAGTAGCGCCCTTGGTGGGAGTGGGCAAGCGGTCTTTCCAGGGTTCAGACCTCGCTGGCTAAGTCTTGGAGATTTTCTAAGGTTATGAGCTGCTTAAAGGTCAGACCCATTAATGCCAGGTCTGTCCCCCTCAGGTGTCCTTCAGTCCCTAATCTGTCCAATCAGCAAGAAGATCAGGTTCAAGGCGCCCCTAAAGAGGCCTTATCAACTGTCTTTTCTACATGTAGCAAAGCAGCTGGTAATTCTATCTTTATTCATACATTCTTTTCCTGCGCTGCGCATACCCAATTCCTTCCTTTCCTGGCGGTAGACATGAAAAAAACGCTTTCTGGAAGGGCCTAGGGGAAGGAAGAATAAGTTTCCCTGCATCCCAAGATTCACTCTAACGAGCCGGTAGGCTTCGCCTTGTTTATAGAAAATTCTATTCTAAAATAACAAGCACTTAAATCAAGAGAAGTGCCTAATAAAAACTAGCCAGATAATCAAAGCTTATATCACGAATGTGATGACTCTTCTTATTTCGCCTGGCTTTTGTTTTTACTTTTTCTTTATTATCTAGTAGTTCTTTTGGTTCGCCTCCTTGACCGCAAAGTCTACTTTTTTCGCTTTAATGCTAGATAGAGAGAGAAATTGAGTAGCCATCTCTACATTCTTTCTCCTTCCAGTGCCACCATACTTCCGTTCTCTCACTTGAGCCCTGATTGATCTCTTGCAGCTCATTTAGAGTAATCGGTAAAAGCTATTCGAGTAAAGTCTCAACCAGCGCACTTAAAGAAACCCTGCTCTCAGGAATGGTACCACACCCTGGAAGACAGTACACTAGATTGGACTTCTATCTATTAAAGTTAAAGATAGTGAATTCAGAGATTCAACCAGCAAGCAAAGCACGAAATGCGAAGAAAACCTTGTTAAATGTTTAAGGAAATTGAGAAGCACTAAACTTTTGTTGACTGCTATCTGCACTTTTCTTGCTTCGAGTTTACCGTTGTCCCGAAAGGCGCCTCTTCCTGAATTTACAGCCAGTTCGATCTGGTAAGCAAAAGGTGTGCACTTTCGGTTATCACCCTATTTCATTGCAATTTTTGAACCAAATAGGAAAGATTTTCTATAACCATAAGAGGGTAGAATAGATAGCATATTAAGATTCTTCCTCTTCTTTTTAAGATAAGTAGGCAATCCTCTCCTTTCCCCAGAGCATAACTAGATTGGTCTGAAATGGGCCACGGTTACTGGATGACGTAAGTAACGTTTATAACAGCATGGCATCACTTCTAGTGGGAAAGTGAAAGTGCTTTTATCTCGAGTTAGAAAAAGAAGAGAGTTCAATCGTGCAAGTTGGCTAATTCCCCGTCTTTTTAGTTTCAACCTGCCTATAGCTTCGCTCTAGCGACTTCGTACCTTTCACTCATAGAAGTCTATTTTGAAAGATAGATTTTTAGAATTCCCGGAAAAAAGGTAGCAATCCTGGGTAGATAAAAGCGAGAGGAAGGAACCCACTCCAACTCGACTGAAAGGATAACTAGAGAATTGAGTACGGAATTGCTCTTACTCTAAAGTAAAGAAGGGACATAGCGTTTAAATACTGGTCGCGAAAGGAGCGGAAGCAACTGAACAACCAAGTGTAGTATGCGGCGGAAGTAAAAGACACGCACATAGGAAAGCAGGAGCACCCCTTTCTTAAAGAGAGACTGTTGAAACCCGATCTCGTGGGTCAACTTCCTTTCATCCCTAATACCTTGAATAACTACAGCCCGTCTGAAGCGTATGCTTTTGCTTCAGCCAAGAATACAAGAAAAAAGGAGGGCTTGCCCAGGTTTGAGAGGAATGGGGCGGATAGCTGAGACTTTCGGATCTAGCGAATCTAACTGTCCTTACAAGTCCAAAGCCCTTCCTGGCTTACTTCCGGGATTATCTGTGGCTTAAGTTTACCACTGTCGTCACTACAACTGGTGCTTTCCTTGATGACTATAAATTGACTTGAAAGGCAATGGCTTTGGTTGGGAGGGACAGACTTTCGTAGGCGTAGTATCTATTGTGAACTCATCCTCTAGATTAACCCGTCATAGGAAAGACAGTAGGCTATGCCCCTATCTTCTTCTCTGGACTTCTTCCCTTCCCTCTTTTAACCTCTCAGTGGGAACAGAGTTCAGACTATCAGGCAACAAACACTAGCTATAGAGCTCATCCAGCCTCTGCTTTAGGTTTATCTGCACCTGAAAGAACTACGAAGTCAGGACTATGTTTTCAGAGCATCCCTTTGTTATTGAGTTACGACCGACGACCTGAGGAAATAAAGAAAAGAACCCTCGGCAGAAGAGCTGCAATCCCGTCCTTAGGCTAAAGAGGGGATGTTTAGAAAAGGCGGAACTCTAAGGCAGAGTTTCCTATTCTTTTTTTATTAAGTTAGAAGCCCTAAAGCCTTCAGGGAGAACCCCGGGCACTAATAATAAAGCAAATAAGTAAGGTTTTTCAAACCCTTAAAGAAGTCTAAGTCGGAAGCTCCAACTGAGATTATGACTGACTCAACTCCCAGATCTGATCCTGATGAAGCTGGGTAAAGACAAGATTTAACATCAGTTACTAGAGAGTCTGTTAATTCAGATACTCATTATGGCTTTCCTCTAGCGGATAAGGCAGCTGATTCTATACTAACTCACCAGGGGATGGGAAAAATCAACTTGATTTGTTAGTTGGTTGGACAGAGTGCTCGACTTCCTTTATTCTAAAACTGACTCATGAACGAGACTGTAACCCCTGACCTTTGGTAGGATCCCCATTTTCCTATTCCATGAAAGACTTCCTTTTTCCTATAACTACTTCGACTGGTAAGGATCGTCTAGTTCTTCGATATTCTCTTTTGAAGAGGCATTTGTTCTTGGACGATGAACAAAACTTTGATAGACCAGAGGTGTAATGTAAGCAAAGCACCGCGAAGTGTGATTTCGTACTAAAATTGACGCCTTGAACACGCTTTCTATAAACAAAAAAAAGAGGCGAGTCCGATTGCTTCGTAAGTGAATAGGGGTGAGTTTAGCTAATGAATTGGTCTTTTGAGTTGTGGTCTAAATAGGATTTCATTGCCTTTTTGTTTTTTAGTTATTTTAATTAGATTGGTGATTAGTCACACCTACCCTAACCTATATTGGTAAGGTTAAGCAGCTGACTTCGCCCCAAAGATGAGACTAGGAGAGTTGCATGCTCTCCTGTGATCAATTGTAAACAAGCTCTTGTTTGTACATCCAAAGCTTTTTCAAAGCCCGAAAAAAAGCACTTCTCGGACGACCGACGGAGGAACGAAGTAGCTCGACCATAGGGTCACCTTTCTTTTTTCAAGAATGGCCTTTACAGCGCCCTATGCCGATTCCCACTTTCACTCTTTTGCCTCGAGACTTCCTAGGGATCAAAGTATAGGATGGAATTTTTCTACTATAGTAAGCTCTTAAAATGGGCCAAGTTGTCGCCGTTCACCAGTGGAATATTCCCATGATATAGTCGCTCAGTCATTTGTGAATTCCTTTCTTGAGTCCAGGATATCATATCCTAAAAAAAATCAATATATAAAGAGTTGCCGGAACCGGGGCTAGACCAAAGCATGGGCTTTTTCTTTCTCAATTGATTTTGAATTACATGACTGGGAATCCTCCTTTCATCGGTGGCCAAAAGCCAAAAGTCTTCACTTACGTAATAATTCCGAGTTGAAACCGAACTGCTGGCACCCGTTTTCCAAGCCCTTGCTTTTAGGGCAGATAGATGGTCTGAATTTGACATGACACGGTCCCTCCGAAGAGTACGATCTTTGGCTTGCCCCATCCCATTAGGGACAAAACCCACCGCACGAATTGAAAAAGCTATTCCCACTGCTTCGGAATCTTACTCTTCATAGGTGGTGCTACTAAAGGGGAAATCCTCTTGCAAAGGTCCAAAACGGCTGTTCTTCATGAACGACTTGCCTGTCTTAAGCATATAGTTATTAATTCGAATATGGGACCCCGACTGTGCTGTGAAGGAAGGTTCCCTGGATGATTGCTTCTATCGACTGTCCTTCTCTATGTTTACTGGGGAAGCCTCTCAATGTGCAACCTTACTTTTCTCAGCCAGTGCTACTCTTTCTTTTGGCCTGATCTCGTAAAGAAAGGAAGGCTCATGAATGACCAATCCCTGAGGCACACTCAGATTCTGCTTCTGTCTGGTCGTACTAGGCCATTAAGGTCTCACTACTGACTATGTTCATCTTTGTATCCGAAAGGAAATCCCATGCATTGAGATAGCAGGTTGGATCATCATCAAACACATGAATGGGTGCTCAATCAATGTTTGCTTTTATCTTTCTTCCTGCTTATCAAATCTCAATCTCAGGTTGAGGTCGAAACAAGGGATCAACCTGTAGACATGTTGCGCTGAACCTCTCTTCCGTTAGCTAGGAGTGAAAGTCAAATACATTGCGCGGCTGCCCGATCATGACGTAGTCCGAAGATAGAAGATTGCGAAAAGCAGGGCAAGTGGGAGCTAAAAGTTTGAAGTCTTTTTCCATATAGGGCCCAAGCGTGAACCTTCACTTACTGCCTTTAGAAAGGAACAAGCTTAATTGAGGCACCTACCACCTTGCATTGTCGCTCTGTTCTTTGCTCCCTGTAAAAGAGTTCCACTCATAACCCCTATAACTTGACAACCCAACCAGGAATATCCTAATATACGAAGTCGAGACAAAAAAGCTCAAATCGTGCAAAAAGCATCAAAAAATACGGGGTTACAGCAGCTTTTAGAATAAGTACTTTTAGGTAAACTACTCTTTTATCTGGCTTAAAGAAAAAGTAGCGATTGAACGAGTTCGACAGCATCCCTATGCCCTTTCTTTATGCTTGTTAGAAAGTAGACCCCCTTAGTAGACCGGACCGTCTGTCCTACTAATTAGTAGTGAAATGGTTCTTTGTTTTAGTTCAAGTAGGACAAGCTTAAGTAAGTCCGGTCAATCAATCAATCAAGCATTCCATCGAGCCTCTGTCCTTTATAAGGCAATTCTGTCTCGAATCGTAGGGGAGACAAGGTTACGCGCAATGAAATGATCTTTGTTCACTAACTAGCTTCAAATCAAACTAACGAACGAAACGAGTGGAATAAACGAGTAAGACAGACGGAAGACTCACTACAAGTATTCCGTCCGTTCGTTCCGGTGTGAGTGAGTGAATCAAACGAACTCAGTACTGGGGATACTAACAAACAAAGATACAAAGATCATTTCATCGACTAAAGGAGCTAACGACTCCTCGAAGCTCGACTACCTAGGCTTAACCCACACCTGGGAATGCTGGTAATGTACGCCCGCTGGCCTCGTTCTTTCATTCAATAAATTGTGAGCCAATATATCATCTTTCTTACGGATGAGGCATTTCATGGTCTAATACGGATGAGAACTCCTAGCCGATAGCCCAGAGATCTTTACTAAGCTGATATCCCCGAATTCATTCATTACAGTAATCAATCTATTTGATTTGACAAACTACGTACCAAACAAAGGTGGCGAAGTGGCCGGGGTGGAGCTTCCCGACAGAGGCTCAACACGAGCACAGGCGCAGTTTCCGCTTTAGCGGCTTGAACCCTTCGATCAAGAGATACCTTAAATCAAATCCACTTAGTAGCTGACCTCTTACACGTTCGTGGCTATTCCAATTCATACATATTCATACATAATCTTCTCCGACATGAGATAGAGTGAGAGGGCCTATTCCATAGAACAAACTCAGCAAAGAAAAGAAGGATCCGTATTCCACCTCAGATGGTAGAAGGGGCAACTCAGCCTTGTCTTTCCCTTTGTCAAGGTTTCTATTGGTTGGGAGATCCGGTCTGCTCCGATAATCTCCCGCAGCTCTAGACGGCCTGTACGATATTCAATTTTATTGTACCAAAGCAAGCCAAGCACACTCATTCAAGGGCCAGCCGTTGACTAGCCAACCAGAAAGACATTTCTAAAGAAAAAAGCCAAAGCGACGTACCTACCGAATTCCACGACTTCGCCAGCCAAGCATTATGTTCCAACACCGGCCCCCCACTCGTACTGATACTGATTGTGCTTTCCATGTTTGCTTTGCCATATTATGTATTCCGTATGTAAGGTCTTGGTCTTACTGAATTAGTATAGTTAGTTTCATTGATTGCGGATTGCCTTTCAAAAAAGTACGTTTTTTGGGATGTTCCCGTGACAACAGATACATTTACATAAATGAATATTCTTTGTGGACAGACCAAGCGGTAGGGCCTCCCATGTGGCGCACCCTCACACCAATATAAGGGGATTTCGAACTAATCTAAACATGCGGAGGGCTAGCTCTTCTGCCTTCAGGAACTCCCACTCCAAGCTTTGGCATATGGAATAGAGTCGGTAGCACCGGTTGGTTCTATTAGTTCAAGCGTTTTATATCACTCCTAAATGAAGGCAGTGAGCAAGGATACCCAACAAGAGCACAGATGGGGCATAGCGGAGATGCAGGCTCGATTCCTTTCTTTACAAGATTCCGATAAAGAAGATCCAATCCTATCTTATTGGAAATAGTCAAGCATAAGGCTAGCCTTCTTCTGAGCCAAGATTCAACGCAGTATCGGGGACCATTCCACGGGTTTGAGTTTCATAACCAAAGGCAAGGAGTGGAGAGTGAAACGAAGGAAAAAGCCTTACTTATAGGTCATCGCATGGTCAGGATCCCTTATGTGGGTCAGCCTTTTTCAGTAATTATATGATCGTTGGTGAAATAGCGTAGTATAGGATGATACGAAATAGAACAGTTGCCAATTGGCATGTGAACGCTTTGAAACTCCCTTTCCTTCTCTTTCGAATGAAAGATCATAAGAGAAGAAAGAGAGCTTTAGAAGCAGCCAATCTTTGAATCCCATGCCTTTCTTGGTTGGACCAACCCAACCAGCGATTGTAGACGAGTCTTTCTTAAAAAGCGGAACAAGACAGATTTGTACTAGTAAGCAATAAAACAGCAATAAATGGTTGTAGTTGGGGGAGATCTCACGCCGGCGATAAAATTAGGTTTTAAGTGTGCCAAAAAACTTTGGAAATGTTTTAGTAGTGCACAAGACTCTCGTAGTGGAGACATTTGTTATTCAAACAGCACTCTCTCTTTTCGTCAGACGGGGCAGCAGGCCGATAACGCTGTCTCCAACCCAGAGTCATTCCAGAGCGCTGTAGAGTCGTTCAATGTTCCCAGCCCCCTTGATCCGTTCGAAATGATCCCATTGATTCCTATGAATATAGGAGACTTGTATTTCTCATTCACAAATCCATCTTTCTTTATGCTGCTCACTCTCAGTTTTGTCCTACTTCTGCTTTACTTTGTGAAAAAGAAGAAAATAAAAGAGAAGTAGGTTCAAGAATGTTACGCCCAAACAATCCCATGTCTTTGAAGGTTTGACAAACCGGCGATTTCCGTGAGCAAGAACTTTTCTCTCTTGGGAGCAGAGCAGTCAAAGAATGAACCAAGCCAATGGAATTTAAGGGTAACATAACTACACTTACATTCGCACTCATTCTTTCGGTAGCAATTTTTGGGGCTTTGAAAGTCGGGCAAGTTTTTGAACGAACTAGTCTTTCGCAACATGCGCATGTATTGGACCTGGAGAAGTTAAAACAAAAGATCGAGTTCAAGCTCGAGGTTCTTTGGAAAGAGACGAATGAAAGTATGGAATTAGCAGAAGGACTCAGTTTCAAGGACGTAGTGCAACATTCTTTTATTATGGAAGCTGATAGTATAACAGAAAAGATTCTAGGGCTGAACCAAATCTATTTGGATCTCGTTACTAATGGCACGAGCAGTAGCTACTTTGTTTACATTATAGATACGTATGGCCAGATTATTAGTTGATTGGTTTTTCGATTTTCTTTTTTTCGCTCGATGCTTCATTTTGTTACTAAAAACGGAGGAGGAAACTCAGTACCAAATGTTTGGCAATCCTTGGTAGAGCTTATTTATGTAGGAGCTAGCTTTCATTGAAGCAGAGGCACGAAGTAGCGAAGAAATTCGATTAATTAAAAGAAAGGGGCGTTCACTTACTGTTTGCTTGCATGTTGGTTTTTTCTCGACCAGAGTCCTAAAGGAAGAAAAGATTGAAGAGATTCGATGAAGCACCTGAATCCACTTTTATCGAGATCCGGAGTTTTTCGAGAAAAGGTCCCATCCTTCAATATCATGATTGGGTCAACCAGGCCAGATCATGAGTAAAATATCATGATCGGGTCGACCAGGCCAGATCATGAGTGAGACGAAAATCGAAAACGTACATAGCTGTTCCAGCTGAAATACTTGGAATAATTCTACCACTTCTACTAGGAGTAGCCTTTTTAGTGCTAGCTGAACGTAAAGTAATGGCTTTTGTGCAACGTCGAAAGGGTCCTGATGTAGTGGGATCGTTCGGATTGTTACAACCTCTAGCAGATGGTTCGAAATTGATTCTAAAAGAACCTATTTCACCAAGTAGTGCTAATTTCTCCCTTTTTAGAATGGCTCCAGTCACTACATTTATGCTAAGTCTGGTTGCTCGGGCCGTTGTACCTTTTGATTATGGTATGGTATTGTCAGATCCGAACATAGGGCTACTTTATTTGTTTGCCATATCTTCGCTAGGTGTTTATGGAATTATTATAGCAGGTTGGTCTAGTAATTATAGGGGGCGGCCGTTCGGTCGCCTATGATAAACGGACCAATAGGTCAAAAATTGCTTTGTGCCGCAGGTGTTGAACGATCTACTCTACACAGGTGTGGGCTTACAGGGCTAGGGCTCATAAACCTTTTCTTTCATTCATCAATAGGGCTCTGGTTGCTTACTTTGTAGGGCCGGAATCGATAAATTGAAGTCATAAAAAAGAGATCTTTCTCTTCGCACCTCAGATCTTAAAGAAGGGCAGCTTGTCAAGCGTCTGTAGGGCGGCTTAGGGTATAGTATAGTAGGCGAGCGAGTTAGCGAAGACACGACGACTAATAGATAAGAGAGCGTCGGTGCGTAGCCTTCATTCTTTCTACTACGCTACGCTTTGGTTACGAAGTCACTCGACGTTAAAAGAGTCAAGGGAGAACACCATACCTACATAGAAGAACCGCTGTTCGCTGAGAAGTTGAGGTCTAACCTTTCTTTCCAACACTTAAGAAGTATTGATATAAATAACCAACACTTAAGAAGTCAAGATATAAATAACCAATACTTATCAGTCGAGCGGCTTTCGCTCCTTTACTGAAAGGGGGCAAAGCCGCTTCGCACCACTGATAGACGTCACTACGACAGATTCAATGAAAAAGGCGGCTACTTAGCCCTACATTAGGTTGACTAAGTAAGGCCTGAGGCCCCCTTCGAATCCGTCAAAAAGAAGAGCATGCCGCAACAAAAGGATGGTCCCTTATGCATTTCTTTCTTTCTGGAAGGAAAATAGAGTACCCCCCATCATGGTGAACCTCTCTTTGTGATCGTGATGAGGTAGATGCCTTCCAGCCGGGGGGCGGATCGAATCGGAGTTTCCTTAGGTAGCCACCGACCTACAGTTATCCTGAAACTTCCGTGCTTGGTGGAGAAGAAGCGAACAAAGGTACGCTCGCTTGTTGTCTTGTTCTCTGCCGCGAACTGGGATCGCTCGCCAGCTAGGTCAGATTGGAGCAACATTGTATGAGAACATATTACCCATTTTCGGGGACAAGGGGCGGAACGACCTCTCGATCTACTTACTGCAGCCCAGGAAGAAAAACATCGTGACGGCGTTCTCTGAAGCTCCGATCTCCTCTACGCCGTTGGCCTTGTCTGGGCCAAGAGCCATAGTTAGTTGCTGTTTCTATTTGGTTGTTTTTTTTTCGTTGTTGATACCGGCAAGACCCAGCCAGATGATGTCTGCTGGTTGGTAGTGAGAGGATTCTTAGTACCTGCATACTCAAAAGAGAGCGCTGGTTAAAAAACTTCCATTTTCTTTTGTTTCTTGCTCTCTCTTAGCAGCAGCGGGAAAGGAGTCTATCTATCTGCCTAGCTTTGGTAGATTTCCCTCAACGCAATAACAAGAAATTCGTAGAATCCCTTTTTGGATAAGTCCGACGACTCAGCAGCAGTGCGGAATTGACTTTCTTTTCCGGTGGATCTGATCTATAGTTAGGGGACAATACATACCAAAAGGTTCGAAGAAAGGAAGTGCAGAAAGCAGAAAAAAAGGATTGAAA